GAAGATGTTAATCGTAAATAAGAAGATTGTTTACGAAAAAAAACTAATAAAAATTCACATTCAAATATATAAGAATTGTATAGGAACCGAAATAGTCTTTTATTTTCTTTTGAAAAAACACAAATAGATTTTTTATGAGTAATGAGAAGACTATTCCAATTATGATATTCGTGAAGAAAGAATCGCAATGAATGCAAAAAAGGAGCATCTTGAATCCAGCATTGAAGAATTTGAACCAAGATTTCCATATGGATGGGATGAGGTATTAGTATATCTGAGACATAATTTAAATGCGATAATTTGTCCTCTAAAAAGGGAAAAATTGAATGAATTGATCGTAAATTATGATATTTTGGTATTTCTTTTTTTTCGGAGAAAAAAGATACTAATCGCAGGGAGAACGGAATTTCTACAATAATTGCAAAACTTTCTGATATCATTTGAGAATCAAAACGAGAATAAAAAAAATTGTTATGCCCAACGAACCTCTTTTGGTTAGAATCATTAACCGAAGAAATCGAATAATTCTGTTGATAGATTCGAGTAATTAGGCGTTTTACAAGTGCTAAACTAGATTTATTGTCATAACCAAAAACTTTGACAGGTTCGTAAAAAATCGAACCATTTAAACCATGATCATGAGCAAGTGCATAAATATACTCCTGAAAGAGTAGCGGATATAGGAAGTGTTGTTGCCGAGATTTATCCTTTTCTAAATATCCTTGTAATTCTTCCATTGACTTACATTTCTACTTTAACCAGAAACAGTAGGCATTTCTTGGTTATCAAATTATACATAGTGCAATATGGTCAGAACAGAGTATGTATTATGTATGGAAAAAAATATATACCCCGGAAACAGGTAGTTCAATCAACAGATATTTTTCCTCTCCTCTTCTATCCAATGGGTTTATCTTCGTTATAATTCCCAGAGGTTCAAAAATCTTTTATTTTTGCAACCCGATCGCTCTTTTGACTTTGGAACAAATTCTTTTTGTCAGTATACTGTTTCTTCTACGCATTCGTTTCCAATCCATAATAGAGAATAGTTAGGATAAAAAAAAAAAAAGAATCAAAGGACCACTCACAGGAGAACCCTTCCCCGCATCGGGCACTAATTTTTTTTTAACGTCTAATTAGATCGGGTAATTATTCAAATTAAGATAAGAATATAAGCTCATTGCTTTTTTTTTACCAGAATTAGAGCCGTGGGGCTCTATCCATTTATTCACTAGACCCAACTGTAAATGTGAATTTCTTTTGTCTTCCTCCAAAAAAAAATGGGAATAATCCGGTAGGAATCAACTCAAAATTCTACTAAAAATAATAAGAATATAAGAAGAAATTCCATTTTCTTCTTATTATTACGACATGCTGTTTTTTCCACCCATTACCTTTCAGGATCAGTCGCGGTCTTATAGACTCTACCAATAGTCTGGACGAATTCGTTGCTTCATCCAAATGTGTAAAAGATCATAGTCGCACTTAAAAGCCGAATACTCTACCGTTGAGTTAGCAACCCAGACAAATATGATATGTGGATACGATCGAAAAAAAAAAATCAATTGCGTTGCACTGTACAACTACGTCAAACCATTGAACTAACAAGAAATATAAAGGAAATTTTTGAGGATCAATTAGAAACACCAAAATAACAAAATGAGCAGATCGGATTAAAAGGATTTCCAATAGAAATATCAAAATTTATACAGACCACCCGTTTTCTAAAAATTTTGTATTTTCTTAACGAAAATACATCTTGTATTGTATAACAGTACATCCAGCAAACCCATCATTTGACTGAAGTAAAGGAAAAACCAACGGGGGATCGGAATAAAATAAATGGATCCATTTATCTACGATCGAATTATATTTGTTCGATACACCATTGTCAATATGAGTGGAATGTTGAGAGAACAAATTCAATTAATTTGTAAGTAAATCAAATAAGGATTTGTGTTGGATTGGCACAACATAAATAAGAAATTTAGATGAAAAAAAGGTACAGAAAAATGTCGGGTTTATTCAATCAATAGAGGTACAATAAGCAAGGTCCATCCTTTTTTTGTTGTTTATTTCTTTACAAAGTTCTTTCTTTAAATAATTCTGCCTTCCTTAAAATATCATGAACAGTTCCTGTAGGTTGAGCACCTTTTTCAAGGAAATAACGAATAGCGGGAACGTTTAAATAAGTTTGATTCTGTATCGGATCGTAAAAACCTACTTTTTGAAGATCTCTTCCTTCTCTTCGGGATCGAACATCAATTGCAACGATTCGATAGATCGCTCATTGGGATAGATGTAGATAAATAATACCCCCCCCCCTAGAAACGTATAGGAGGTTTTCTCCTCATACGGCTCGAGAAAAAACGATTTAAATTCGAATATTTCTGTATATAATAGCAAATAGATCCAAAAAATCATGGACTATGATTTTAGTCGTTTTTTGTTCTTACTTACAGAAAAAAAGAAATATCATTCATACTCATAACTCAAGTTGGGTAATTCGGAAAAAGTTCGAAGGTTAAAGTAAATCCTTAGAAATTTCTTGAGTCGTCTCTAACCTTTTTTGTTTGTCTCGTCTCGAATCTATTTTTACTCCTCATTCTAGTAAAATTATTGAGACAATTGAAAATAGTGTTTCCTTGTTCCGGAATCCTTTCTCTTTGCTTTGTAAAATCATTGGGTTTAGACATTACTTCGGTGATCCTTATTCCTTTTCAAAATGGCAGCAACATACCTTTTGTTTTTTGTTATTTCTTTCTTATAGAACGATAATACGAATGATTGATTCCCTTGTAATATAATGCACTTTCAATTTGAATCGAAAAAGTTTTCTAATTCCAACAAATTTGTTTGACTTTTTTTTTCATTTTGCATTTCAAACTTGTTCGGATTTTAACCCTTCGATTTCTATATTGAAGATATACTTACAAAGTTGGTCTAACTTATTTATTGTTACTAACCCTAGATTCTTCCTCCCGATAAATGAATCAATACTTTTTGCTCGAGCTCCATCGTGTACTATTCCTATTTCCCAACCCAACACAAATTAGGTTCCTAGCAAGAACAGAACAAACTATGTCGATTCAAGAGCATCTTCATTCCTATAGAAAATGGTGGATGTAAGAATCCACAACGAATCATGTCCTTCAAGTCGCACGTTGCTTTCTACCACATCGTTTCAAACGAAGTTTTACCATAACATTCCTCTAATTAAATTTAGAACCGGTATGGAATTGATTCAAGATGGAATCATGAATAGTCATTGGCCCAACGGTATATAAATACCTTTTATGTATCTATGGATAGATAAATAGTTATCCGGAAAAGTCTTAGAAAGGATTTCAGTTATTTCGCCCCATATTCTATCATATGAATGAAACAGATTTCTCAAAAAGACGAATAAACGAATTTACTTAAGTCTTATTTACATCTTCAACAGATTGTTCGGGATGGTGAATCATGAAAAAGATCCCATTTTTCTCGAACAAAAAAATTCTAAACTTCAACAGTATACAGACAGATTTTGTTTTACTTCAGGTTCCAAAATCTTTCCGCCAATTCCATAGAATATATAAATTTTCATCCATCCAATCGTTACATTACATTGATATTCATTTGAATAAGATGTAAGATAAAATTCAAAAAAACGGGATCCAGATCAATTCGTTTCGTTTTTCTTATTTTTTTTCTTAGAAGTTTTAAGACGAACCATGAAATGAAATTAATACCAAAAACTACGTAATCTTTAGTCTCCACATAAAATAAAGTGTGGAATTGGGATACACTATTTATTTTTCTTTAGGCCCCCTTGGGAATGGAATAGAAAAAGGGGCCTTTTCCATTTCGATTCAGAATGCATCATGTTAGAATTCACATTTCACGGATATAGAACACAAAGCTTCCATAAGTAACTAACTTCAATATGAATATGAGTAGTACAAGCATACTCTGAATGGGAATGCTCCCCCAATTCTTTTTTGAATTTGGAATTAAAAGAAATATCTTTATTTCTATCCGTGCACTCGATCGCGTTTGTGAGAAACCAAACGAAAGAAAAGATATAATTCTACGAATTATTCCTAGAATTCAGAACAGGGGGTTGGATCACATTATATCCAAAAAGTTGTTAAAGAGAAGAATCCTTCGTTTCTGATGAAGACGATCTGGGACGGAAGGATTCGAACCTCCGAGTGACGGGACCAAAACCCGCCGCCTTACCGCTTGGCCACGCCCCATTTAGATTTATATTCGACACTGATAAAGACTAATATTGGTATTGGTCATTCGTCAATCCCAACCCAAATACATATGAAATACATTGTTGCTAGGATTCAACGCATGTAAATATAGAATAAACAAATTATTGATCATTACATAAAATTCAATTAAGATATTGTATGAAACTATAATTCCTTGTATTCTCATTTGAGAATGAAAGGAAAGATTTTGGATTGGGGAGAGTTCGAAGAAAAGGAAGGATTTTTTGACCCGCCTTTTCATTTTTTCCCTCATAAAAAAAAAACTCAACCAAAATAAAATTTTCTAATCTACAAGAATGAAATGTTTGTTATGCTTAATATCTTTAGTTTAATCTGTCTCTGTCTTAATTCTACCCTTTATTCGAGTAGTTTTTTCTTCGCCAAACTGCCCGAGGCTTATGCCTTTTTCAATCCCATCGTAGATGTTATGCCTGTCATACCTCTACTATTTTTTCTCTTAGCCTTTGTTTGGCAAGCCGCTGTAAGTTTTCGATAAAATCTTTACTACTCTGCAAAATTCATGATTTATCCAAAAACATTCTAAAAATTGATAAGATCAGATAAGTTTTACATTATGAACCCTCGATTCTAAAATGGAAATTCTTGTATATTGAATTGAATGACCGCGGTGATAAATTTTGATCAACTTATTTCCTCGTTCTGACCTTCCAGTAAACAAGGACTTTCTAAGGACCCCACAATACCCAACAATGGATATGGCCAAAAATTTTTGGT